ATTGCTAATATTTATAGTTGTAATAATAATACAAATTATTTCATGCCTTTCATCGTTTATAATTAAATAATCTGGTGTTCTAGGCGTATTGGAACCACACCATCTTTTAAACCAACTTGGTTGTTAAACTTTACTGCGGTGACAATACTATAGGGGAGACTCTATGGGAAAATAGCTCAATGCCAGATAGAAAACTAGATTAACACTTTTTAATTATAATTATTATTTTTTTTTAGAAAAATCAATCTCCTCAAGTAGGATACGAACCTACGACCAATCGGTTAACAGCCGAGCGCTCTACCACTGAGCTATTGAGGAATTAAGTTAAGTTAATTAAATTTTATATACTTTAATTTATATTTTTAACTCAATTAAAATAGGATACCTACTATTTTATTAATCTAGATTATTTTTATTAAGTAATACATATATTTTAGAGTTGAGATATACCCTCCATTTTTAATTATATATATATACTTTTTTTAGGAATTCTTCTTTAAAAATGAAAAGGATTATTCATTGTTTGAGTTATATGTGAACGACAGATATTATAATTAAATGTAATTTTTTTTTTTTTGAAAGTGCGCCGGGTGAATGACGGGAATTGAACCCGCGCATGATGAATTCACAATCCACTGCCTTAATCCACTTGGCTACATTCACCCCTGAATATTTTAAATTTGAAACAGTCATAATTTTTTGTATTTATGATCTATAACCATGTTATACAAAGATATATAAATTTTAAATAACTGAAAATTAAATAAAAAGGTCCTTTATATAATAAAATTACTGATGCATATATATATATTTATAACATTTCAAGTAAGTTATTATATTCTACTTTTTTTTTTTAATTCCCAAAAATAAAGAATTTTTACGAAAATATTTAATAATATGGGGATACATTTATATAAAACTTTTAATCCTGAAACAAGTAATGATATAATAACTATTCAATCAAAATGCAATCCACAAAAAAAATTGACTCATGGAAAATATCATTGCAATAAAGGACGTAATTCTAGAGGAATCATTACAACAAGACATAGAGGGGGAGGCCATAAACGTCTATATCGTAGAATAGATTTTAAACGAAATAAAAGAGATATCTATGGAAGAATTATAACAAAAGAATATGATCCTAATAGAAATGCATTCATTTGTCTCATACATTATAGGGATGGTGATAAAAAATATATTTTACATGCTAAAGGAATACAAATTGGAAACACCATTGTTTCTGGTACAAGAGTTCCTATAAAACTAGGAAATGCCCTACCTTTGAGTGCGATTTGAACTATTTATTTACGTAATTGGAAATACCCAATTAGGTTTAAAGCAAAGCCTATAAATTGATCACTTATAAAATTTAATTAGATTTATAGTATATACCTCAACAGAAAACTGAAGAGTAATAATAGCAAGTGATTGTATTTATTGATTTCACATATAAAATTTTTAATTTAAATATATCTTAATATGGAGAAAACACATTTATTTAAAGCACCGACAAAAACGTAATAACTCCTTGCTAAAAAAACGAAATAAAACTATTTTTTCATTTGATGGTCAAAGGCAAATTGAAAACTAATAAATAGTAATTCAAAATATTTATGATAAGGTAAATAAAGATGTCTCCTACGTTACTTTTTTAAAAATATGTGAAATATATATATATTAACGTAAATTCATAGAGTCATTCAGTCTGAATGCTACATGAAAAACATAAGCCAGATGATGGAACTAAAAAACCTAAGATGTAAGTAAAAAAAGAAGACTATAACATAGTTTATATATTAGATTCATATATATATATATATTTACTAATATATACTTCATAACATAATATTAATAATATTAGATTATCTATATCTGTTATAAAAATATTATATGTACATCTGGAAAGCTGTATGCTTTGCAAAAAGCTTGTACAGTTTGGGAAGGGATTTTATTATAAAATAAATAATAAAAATCTACTTCAACCAATATGCCTTTAGGCACATCCATACATAATATAGAAATTTCACTTGGAAAAGGTGGACAATTAGTTCGAGCAGCAGGAACTAGAGCAAAATTGCTCGCAAAAGAAGGTAAATTTGCTACATTAAAATTACCGTCTGGGGAAGTTCGTTTGATATCCCAAAACTGTTCAGCAACAGTAGGTCAAGTGGGTATCAAAGATAAATTTAATCAAAAAAGTTTAGGTAAAGCCGGAGCTAAACGTTGGCTGGGTATACGTCCTGTTGTAAGGGGGGTCGTTATGAATCCTATAGATCATCCTCATGGAGGTGGTACAGGAAAGTCCTCAATTGGTAGAAAAAGACCTACAACCCCTTGGGGTCATCCTGCACTGGGAAGACGAACTAGAAAAAATAATAAATATAGTAAAAACTTTATTATTCGTTATCGTAACTAAAAGACGAATATTATTCATCTTTTTAGATTAAAATAAAAAATAATGGGGACTATTAAACGATCATTAACAAAGCAACCTTTTGTAGCTATTCATTTATTGAAAAAAATTAAAAAGCTTAAGACAAGAAAGGAAATAATCAAAACTTGGTCTCGAACATCTACTATTATACCCGCAATGGTTGGTTATACTATTGCTATTTATAATGGAAAAACACATTTACCTATCTTTATAACAACAAGTATGCTAGGTCATAAATTGGGAGAATTTTCACCTACATCTCATTTACTAAATCATAATAAAGGTAAAGTTAAAGGGGATAAACGATCTCGTTATTCGACTAAAAAGAATAAAAATTTATAAAAATATAAAGAGTTATATTTAAATAATATAAAATAGAAAAGTTGCGCTTTATGCTTAATAAACGAAAAACAGAAGCATATGCTTTAGGTCGATATATGTCTTTTTCTGCTCAAAAAGCGAGACGAGTAGTTGATAAAATTAAGGGGCATTCTTACGTAGAAGCACTTATTATACTAGATCGTATTCCTTACCGAGCAGCATACCCTATTTTAAAATTGGTTTTGTCTGCTAAAGAAAATGCTATCTTACTTATGAATTCTGATAAAGATAATTTAATTATTAGTAAAGCATATGTTAATGAGGGTACTATTATGAAGAGATTTAAATTCATAGCTCGGTCTAGAGTACACAGTTATCCAATTAAAAGGCCTACTTGTCACATAAGGATTGTAGTTAAGGATCTTTCATTATAAAAGTATAATATTATACACATACATATACATATATAATTCTTTTTTAAAATATAGTATAAACTTAACTTATAAGTATAAACTTAACTTATAAGTATAAACTTATAAGTATAAAATGGGATATATCAGTTTATTGTTAATATTATACGAATATGGGACAAAAAGTAAATCCACTTAGTTTCAGATTGGGTAACGCTCAAAATCATTATTCTCTCTGGTTTGCACATCCTAAGAATTATCCAAAAAATATAGAAGAAGATATAAAGATACGAGATTTTATTCAAAATTATGTAGAAAAAAATATAAAAAAAAATGTTAAAAAGAAAATTAAAATAGATTCGAGTTTATCAGTAATTACACATATAGAAATAAAAAAAAAATTTGATTTAATTGATATCTTAATATATGTAGGATTTAAAAATTTAATAAAAGAAAGTTTAATTAAAGAATTACAGATAAATTTACAAAAAGAATTAATTAATGTAAATAAAAAAATAAATATTGTTACTATACTAATTGCAAAACCTTATAGAAATCCTCTTATTCTTGCACAATATGTAGCTAGTCAATTAAAAAAAAGAGTTCCTTTTCGAAAAACAATGAAAATGGCTATTGAAAAAATTAAAAAAACGAATACAAAAGGAATTAGAATACAAATTTCTGGACGACTTGATGGCAATGATATTGCTCGTGTCGCATATATTAAAAAGGGGAGGATTCCCTTACAAACGATTAGATATAAAATTGATTATTGCTCATATCCAGTGGAAACTCGATATGGACTATTAGGTATAAAAATTTGGATATTTTAATAAAAAATAATAAACCATTACTTCTTGTCTTATTTTATTAACATTATAATTGTAATTAAAAAAAATTAGGATTAAATGAAATTTAATTGAATATTTAAAAAAATTGCTATGCTTAGTGTGTGACTCGTTTATTTTTTAGTATGCTTATTAAAAAAATAATTCACAGAATTAGCTACTCACTTTTGCATTATCCAGATAAAAAAACATAGTTCAATAAATGAAATCTCAATCATATTATTGTAGCAACTAAACTATTTTTAATAATAATTTAATTAAAAATAATTTTAATTTTAAATTGGTAAGTGAAATATATACTAAAGGATACAGATAAAAATAGAGAGAAAGATCAAAATAAATACGATATAAAATTTAAATGTGTAAGGTCTATTACTTCCCTCATACATGACAATGTAATAAAGCATTAATATACATTCATCTATCATTTTAAAAATATAAATTTATTATATAGAATTGAATAAAATATAAAGAGATTTGAGACAGTAAAGACTAAGATAACTGACTCAATACTAATTTTAATGAATATCTCCATTGTAAAATAGAGACCTAATCATGAGACAAGAAAAGATGAGAACGACGGAATCCATATATATTATTTGTTTTTATTTTACTGATTAATTGGATAGGGATGGCGGAAGAAACCAATAAAATTAATTTCTTTTCAAAAATAAATCATTAATTTAATTGATCCTATAATAACAAAGACATAGAGTTTATATTCGTCCACGAAATTTTAACTTTCTTGGATTAATTTATACAAGAAAAAACAATAATATATTAATTTTTGTTTATTCGTGAGGAGCTGGATGAGAGGAAACTTTCGCGTCCAGTTCTGTAATAGAGGTAGAATTAAAAAAGCTATCAACTATAACCCAAAAAGAACTAAATTTCGTAAACACCATAGAGGACGAATGAAAGGAATATCTTATCGGGGAAGTCATATATGTTTTGGTAAATATGCTCTTCGAGCACTTGAACCCGCTTGGATAACATCCAAGCAAATAGAAGCAGGGCGGCGAGCGATAACACGCAATGTACGTCGTGGTGAAAAGATATGGGTACGTTTATTTCCAGATAAACCGGTAACAGTAAAATCCAAGGAAGCCCGAATGGGCTCTGGTAAGGGGTCTCCAAAATATTGGGTAGCTGTTGTTAAACCAGGACGAATACTTTATGAAATGGGCAGAGTTAAAAAGAATATAGCTAGAAAAGCTCTTTTAATAGCAGCATCAAAACTACCTATACGGACTAAATTTATTATTTTAGGATAAATCTAAAATTTAAGTAAAATAATTCATAAAAAAAATGATTCAAAATCAAACCTATTTAAACGTGGCAGATAACAGTGGAGCTAAAAAATTAATGTGTATTCAAATTATTGGAGTTAATAATCGTAGATATGCTTATATCGGCGATATTATTGTTGCTGTGATTAAAGAAGCAATACCAAATATGCCATTGGAAAAATCGGAATTAGTTAAAGCCGTAATTGTACGTACTCATAAAGAATGCAAACGTAGTAATGGTATGATAATACAATATGATGACAATGCTGCAGTTATCATTGATCAAAAAAGAAATCCAAAAGGAACTAGAGTCTTTGGTGCAATTGCCCTCATGGAATTGAGACAATTAAAGTTTACTAAAATAATTTCTTTGGCGCCTGAAGTTTTATAATATATAAAATAATAATATAAATAGTTTTACAAAAAAATATTATTATTATAAAAAAATTAATTATATTAAAATTTTAATTTTAAGTTCATTAAAAAATTTTGTTAATCATGGTTAAAAGCACTATTGCTAATCTCATAACGTCTATAAAAAATGCTGAGATGGCTAGAAAAAAAATAATTCGAATAGCTTATACTAAAAATAATGAAATCATTGTAAAAATTCTTTTACGAGAAAGGTTTATTGAAAGTATAAGGAAACATCAAGAAACTATACAATCTTTTCTGGTTTTAACTTTACGAAATCAAAATATAAATATAGAAAATAGAAAAGTTTTACATTTTAAACAGATCAGTCGGCCAAGTTTAAGGATATATTCTAGCTATGATAAAATTCCTAGAATTTTAGGTGGAAGAGGTGTTGTAATTATTTCAACCTCACAGGGTATAATGACAGGCCAAGAAGCTAAATTAAAAAAATTAGGAGGTGAACTTTTATTATATATATGGGAATAGTAATAAATACAGTCTGGTGGCTGTACCGACGGGTAAATTTCGTTAAGAGAATTGTACACAGATTAACTATAAAAAGATTAAATAAAATGCTAAAAGAGGTTCTGATCTTTATTAAAAATATTTTTTTTTATTACTTTTGTTATTTTTTAATTATAGTCCTATTTTTAACATTAGACAAGCTAAACACATTTTTTACAATAACTCTTAAAAAGAAAGGACGTGTAGCTAAGCGATTTTTTTGGAAAAAACTTCTTTTGAGAATATATCTTGTTTTTATATTAATTTTAGTTTTATTAAAATTACCAATATTTTTTATAAAATGAGTACTAAAGAGAATAAACAAATTTATGAAGGTTTAATTACAGCTTCTCTTCCCAATGGTATGTTTGTTGTTCGTTTATATAATGAAGACGGAAATCTTATTATAGGTTATATTTCTGGAAAAATGAGACGTAGTTTTATAAAGATAATCACTGGAGATAAAGTTAAAATTGAAGTAAGTCCCTATGATTGTTCTCGAGGACGTATAATTTATCGACTTACCAATAAATTTTCATAAAATTCGATATACAAGTTAATAAAATTTTTTTATAAATATGCTTTAATTTTTTTATACTAATTTAACTACACTCTATACTTAAAATAAAAGATCTATTAAATTTTATATTAAGGAAGATAATGTATACTAGATATGAAAAAAAAATCTTCCATTAAAAAAATTTGTAAAAAATGTCGTATAATAAGGAGACGGGGTTGCATTCACGTAATTTGTTCAAAAATGAGACATAAACAACGACAGGGATAATTAAAAATATACTTTAATCAAATTTTATAACAATGTATAAATATAAATAAATCTTTATAATAAATAGAAAGATGGATGTATTTAAATATATCGAATTTTTTTTTATGAAGTGATATAAAATATGGTAAAAATGATACGTAAATATAATTTGCGTAGTAATCGGCAACGTAAGAATATACGTAAAATACCAAAAGGTATTATTCATATTCAAGCAAGTTTCACTAATATTTTTATAACTGTTACAGATACAAGGGGTCAGGTAGTATCTTGTTGTTCTGCGGGTACTTGTGGATTTAAGGGTAAAAGAAAAGGAACTCCTTTTGCTGCTCAAAGTACAGTAGAAAAGGCTATTCAAACATTAGATATGCAACAAGCAGTAGTTATTATAAAAGGTCCTGGACGTGGCAGAAATGCAGCATTACGTACTATTAGACGAATTGGTATACATTTAATCCAAATATATGATGCAACCCCTCTACCACATAATGGTTGTAGACCCCCTAAAAAAAGACGTGTTTAAAAAAAATAATTAAATAATTAATCTAAAAAAAATAGTTTAATATATATATAATCAATGATAAATAAAAAAGATATTATATATGTAGATTTTTAAATTATTTTAATATATCTTTAAAATAAGCTTAAAAATATTATATTTTTACATAAATATTTTGTAAAACGCATATAATATAAGTTTTATAAAATATATTGCTGATTTACTTAATCAAAAATTAATTTTTAATTTAATACTTATATGAGTATATACAATTTAGTATTTTAGACATAGACGTATATATCATTCATTGAATATCTTTTTTATTGTTTTATTATTTACTTAAAAAATACCTGTAAACTAAAATTATTATTCAAGTTATTTAAATATTTTTTTTTTAATTCAATTGACAACGCTAAAATCACACTCTGTAGGATTCGAACCTACGACACTGGATTTTGGAGACCCATGTTCTACCAAACTGAACTAAAAGTGCATTAAAATTATAAGAAATAAAATTTGCAATTAAATAAAAATGTTATTTTAGTTTAACTGCAACATTATTATGAATTATTTTTCAACTTAAAATTAATATATTAGGGATGACAGGATTTGAACCTGTGACTTTTTGTACCCAAAACAAATGCGCTACCCAAGCTACGCCACATCCCTTTAAATTTTAATTTTTTTATATAAGAATTAAAAAAAAATTCTTATCTTTTTCTATTCTTTTTAATTTAATATTATTTCTTATAAAAAATTAATATTAAACACTAACTTATATTTTTATTTTAATACTATTTTATTAATTCAATTATAAAAATAATATATTAAGTTAATTAAAAATTAAATGAATGCGTATGACTAAAAAAAAAAGTTTACGAATAAAGATTATTTTAGAATGTATTAGTTGTGTTAAAAAAAGTATTATTCATAAGGGAATTTCGAGATATATTACTCAAAAGAATAGGCAAAAAGCACCCCATCGATTAGAATTGAAAAAATTTTGTCCATATTGTTACAAACATACGATTCACGGAGAAATATTAAAATAGCAAAATTAATTGCCTGTATAACACTTTTATAAAAATAATAGAAAATATTATCAATATATATATATATATATATATATAATTTTTTAATATTAGTGTATTTAAAAAATTAAAATTTAAAAATAAATAAATGGAAATATTATTTTTTAATAAATTATTAAAATTTAATATATATATATTAAAGCAAACTAAAAATTTATAGCAAGGAATAAAGTATGGCTAAAGATAACTCCAAACAATTATTCTTTAAATCAAAACGAATTGTTAATAAACGTGTATCTTTACCTAAAATACAACCAGGAGATAAAATTGATTATAAAAACATCAGGTTACTTATCAGATTTATTAGTCAACAAGGTAAAATAATACCTAGACGAGTGAGTAAAGTGACTTTAAAACAACAACGATTAATTACTATTGCTATAAAAAAAGCTCGTATTTTAGCTTTATTACCGTTTAAGAATAATGCAATTTTATTTAAACTAAAAAGAGCTCAGATTGCTTATGAAAAAAAATATTTACAAGACCTAAAAAAAAAAAGAAAAGAAAAAAGAAATAGAAAAATAAGGGAACAAAATAAGAGTAAGGAACAAAAGAAAGTACAAAGTAAAGTACAGAATAAGAGTAAGGAACAAAAGAAAGTACAATAGGATATTTTAAAATTTTTGGATAAAATAAAATTTTTAATGTAAACATACCTTTAAACATATAATTATATAGGAACATATAAATTATATAGTTATTAGTTTATTTTTTATATTATTTTATCTTGATATTTCTCAAGTTTTATTTATAGTAAATTTTTTAAAACAATTTTTATTCAATATAGCCACTTGTGAAAGTATTTTACGATTTAAAATAATTCTGTTAGTATACAGATTATTGATAAATTTACTATAATTATTTAAAATTTTAAATTTTCGAATTAGTGCATTTATACGAGTTATCCATAATCGGCGAAAGCTTATCTTTTTTCTATTTCTGCGATCTTTATAAGATGAATCAAAAGCTTTTATTTTATGTTGAGAAAGGTTTGAATTAAATGAACTGAATGAAAATGAACGCATTTTTTTTTTATGGTTGCGAGATATATTTCCTCGTATAATTCTAGTCATTGAATAATTGAAATTGCAAAATACCTAATATACTTGATTTTTTATTTAATATTTTGTAATAAAAAGTCGGTTTTACCAATGTATAAAAAATAAATTTTGATGGCATTAGCTACTATAACTTTCCCGCCTACAATTTCTTATTATTCTAGACAATATGCCTTCAAATTAAATTCGATTTTATATATTTAATATACAAAAAGTAGGTTATATCGTTTCTATGGTTATTTTATAAAAAAGGTGAGGTCTTCTTTATACACCGGAGCCTACATAATTTGAATTGAATTAATTTTTGGTAACTTGTACAGTTAACACTATATTAGCTCTACCAATAAATTATAGAGTAGTAAATCTTTCACAATATAATTTACACATACAGTAACGGTATTTGACTATAAAATTTAGCAAGTTAATTAACCCTATTAATCCTTTTTACAAGAGTTATATTTTAATCTTAGTTTTTTAGTAATTTCTCGCTTAATAATAATCATTTGATATCAATGAGATATTTTTTAATCCTCAATTTAGGTAAGTAAATTTTTATCAATATAAACCATAAATTTAATACACAATAAAGAATATTTTCATATTTACTGAATAAGGAATGGTATTTTTTCTTTTAATATTCTTTATAGGTACAGATCATTCTAACAAATAATTCTTTTATTCCAAACAAATGATCTAAACGAGTCGCACATACACCCTAGTACATCTTCCTCGACGCTGAGGGCACCCGTTAAGAGCAGGAGTTTTTTTATTATTTCTTATTGGCTGTCTTGCATTTCTAATAAGTTGGTTGATTGTTGGCATATTAAATCATTTACTGAATAAGTTTGGATGGTTTAGATCCATCTTAACCAGCTTATGTTAGAATCAATTTAAGGTTTGCAAATAATAAACATTAAAAAAAAAGTAAGATTAAATTAAATTATCATAAAATATTAATTTAGTTTATTATCTTACTTTTGAGCGGAGTAGAGTAGTCTGGTAGCTTGCAAGGCTCATAACCTTGAGGTCATGGGTTCAAATCCCATCTTCGCAATATTAAATTTTAAATATGGATATTTTTTATCCATATTTAAAATTTCATACTACATTCAAAAAGTATCTTGTTAAAACCATATCTTTTTTTTTATTTCCATATTATATATTACCTTTATATCTTCTTTCTAGATTTTCTCTTATATCATTAATATATTGTTCAAAAATATCTACTTTGCTTTTAAACCTCGCTTGTTTTCTTTCAAATATATATAGATTTAAGGCATATATATTTTTTCGTAATTCTAACCAAATTTTTGAATCCGTCAAACTATCTAATTCATCAGAAAAATTCCTATATATTCCATCTCCTAGATCAATAACATAAAAGTATTTTAACCTATCTCTTTTTGCGTTAAGACTATATATTTCTCCGTTTATTTTTTTATATCCTTGTTCTGGCTTAGAATTACCACTTTTTTCTTTTTTATAATATTCATAATCTCCTAGATCATCTTCGTAATCTCCTAGATCATCTTCATAATCTCCTAGATCATCTTCATAATCTTTTAGAAGATTATCTATAAGATAGAAAGAGTTTGGATCAAATCTGTTTTCTTCTTCAAATTTTTCTTTTTCTTCTTTCAACCTAGATTTTTCTGCTTGAAGAAGATATTTTTCCTCTTCCAAACACCTAAATTCGTGTTCTGTAAACCATCTTTCTTCCATTTCTTTTTTTTCTTGTTCGAATTTACTTTTGTCTTCTTCCAATTTTTCTTCGCTTTTTTCTAAAATATATAGATCTAGTTTAAATCTACTTCTTTCTTCTTCAAACTTATTTACTATTTCTTTTAATTTTTGTTCTATTTCGCTTTTATCACTCTCTCCTTTTTTTCTAATTTTTTTTATTTTTTCAAAAACCTCTATCTGTATTTTGTTTACAAACCTATTCATTTTTTCTTGTTCAAATTTAGCCCTTTCTTCTTCAAAATTATCCCTTTCTTTTTCACGTTTAACCCTTTCTTCTTGATACATATCTTTTTCTTCTTCATTCTCTGGATTTATTTCTTCTTCTGTATCAATAGGATTTTGTTCAAACCTATCTCTTTCGTCTTCTATACCCCTCTCCATATTCTTTATTTCTTCATTCTCTTGATCCATATTCTTTATTTCTTCATTCTCTTGATCCATATTCTTTATTTCTTCATTCTCTTGAGCTATATTATTTATTATTTGTCTGTGTAATTGTTGAATATTAGCTTGGAATTTATTTAATTCTCTCTCCTCGGACTCGTCTTTTAATGTTTCTAATGCACGCTGTTGCTTTCTTTCGTTTAATTTATTCTTTTTTTTATCTACATAAAGGAGGTGCTGTTCTAATTCTTCTTTTATTTTAGTGTTTTTTTTAGCATAACTATGTATAGACTCTATACTTTTTTTTCTCATAGTAAGTGCTACATTCTCTAGATCTAGTTTTTTACGTTTACTTGTACGATCCGGTCTCTCCCACCTCTCAGCATTATCTGAATTTTTAAAATTTGTGCGGAAATTTGTTTTGATCAATTTTACAGTATTGTAGTTTGAAATAAACAAACAATTAAATAACCCAATAGTCTCCATTAATTTATTTATGTCCATATGCTGCATTTTAAGTTTATTAAAATATTTAATGATATACATTTTATTTTATATAATTTTATCCTAAAAAAAATAATTTTAATTTCATTTTGTTACGATTAGAAAAAAAATAAAAACACAATAAAAACAATAGCAGAAAATTATGAAATTTTTTTTTACGTTTAGAATGTCTTGTAGAACGAACCACACCCCGATACAAACTAATAATGTA